AAAGCGAGAATAAAAAAAGGATAGGTGCAGAGACTCAATGGAAGCTGTTCTAACAAGTGGGGTTGACTTCTTTACGTTATTACATTAACGTAATCCTTATATCAAAACTACAGAAAGGATAAACCTATATACATACGTATATGTACTGAAATCCTATCTCAAATGATTAATGACGACCCGAATCTTTATTTATTTATATTTCTATAAATAATAAATAAAAATCGAAAGAGTTGTTGTGAATCGATCCAAATTGAAGAAAGAATCGAATATTTATTAATAAAATTAATCGTACGAGAATAAAGATAGAGTCCCATTCCACACGTCAATACCGACAAGAATGAAATTTATAGGAAGAGGAAAATCCGTCGACTTTAGAAATCGTGAGGGTTCGAGTCCCTCTATCCCCAAAAAGGCCCGTTTGATTCCCCAATTATTTATCCGATCCGCTCTTTTCATTTCGTTAGCGGTTTAAAATTCGTTATGTTTTTCAATCATTCTACTCTTTTACAAATGGATCTGATTGTGGAAATTTTTTTTTTTCTTATTACAATATTTGTGATATATATGATACGCGTACAAATGAACATCTTTGAGGAAGGTATCCCCACTTCCAATTTGAATGATTAACAATACATATCATTTCTTGTACTGTATTAAAACTTATAAAGTTTTCTTTTTGAAGATCCAAGAAATTACAAGGTCTGGATAAAGCTTTGTAAGACTTTTTTTGTCTTTTTAATTGACATAAACTCAAGTTATCTATTAAAATAAGGACGATGCACGGATAATGGTCGGGATAGCTCAGCTGGTAGAGCAGAGGACTGAAAATCCTCGTGTCACCAGTTCAAATCTGGTTCCTGGCACATGATTTATTTGTATGAGTATCCGTTTTACAAATGAATTGATATGGGTCAACATACATATTCATTACTAGTCTATATCATAATAGATACTTATCTATCTAGGTGTCTGAGAATATACCCTTTCCAGAATTATAGAATAGATGCTAGAATTATAGAATAGATGAGTAAAGAGTATGTCTATAAAATCTGTAAAATAAAAAAAAATTAGATTTTACTTCCTTTTCTTTTTTATTTGTTCATACGGTGCCTCTTACCGTTCAAAAACAATGTTAATACTTTAGATATTTAATACTTCATACATATTAAAATAGAAAGGTTAAATTAATTGGTTGAAAGACTCAAAGGTATAGTCTCGCGGAGTTGAAAGGTGGGAATAACCAAGATTCATTTCAGATACAGTACAAATAAAATCCAAGCCCTCCTCTCATTTCGTTGTCTTTTCTTTTCATATTCTATTTCTTCATTTCCTCCTATGTGACTTTGTCGAACTCATTTAAGGTTTGTGCGTGGTACATAGTTCATGATGCGAAACTCTTTTGGGTCATCCTAATACTAATTGTATTTTTTTAATTGTCTTGTTTTTTTTTTTATTTATCCTTTTTATTTCTATTTTTTATTGTTTCTATTTTTATATATTATATATTTATTTATTTGAATAGAAACAATTTTTTTTTTTATTCTATTTATTTTGTATTATTTATTTGTATTTGATTTATATTTTATTTCGTTTTATTTAGCCCATTTAGAATAGAATGCGAATGAGACTTCCATTACGCTCTTTGGTCTATAAGAGAACGTACAAACATTATTTGAATACCTGGAGTTGTAGAAGTGAAAATTAGTTTCTTATTTTATTATTTATATTTAATTTTATTATTTATATTTAATGAGCATCCTGTATTTCATAAAAATTCGGGGCAATATAATCCTTACGTAAGGGCCATCCTATCCAACTTTCGGGCATTAAGATACGTTTCAGACGTGGATGATTATCATAAAAGATTCCCAACATATCATAAGATTCCCTTTCTTGAAAATCCGCACTTTTCCAAACCCAGAAAACAGACGGAATTCTAGGATTCCACCTTGGGGCAAATACTTTTATACATACCTCTTCTGGTTGATCTATACCATAAGCTATTCTCGTAAGATGATACACACTAGCTAACAGTCCGCCCGGTGCTACATCATAGGCACATTGGGAACGTAAATAATTGTAACCATATACATATAAAATGACAGCAATGGAATGCCAATCCCCAGGCTTTATTTGTAAAGTCTCTATTCCTTGGTAGTCGAAGCCCAAAGATCTATGAACTAACCCATGTTTGGCTAGCCAAGCAGACAAACGACCTTGCATCTTTTTTATCTCCCCCACATTTTGATTTGTATAAAACTTTTATTTGTCTCTATAAGTTAAGTATTTCACATTTACGATGAAATTTATGAAAATTATTGTTTGTTATTATGTAAAAAAATGTGAAAAAAAAAAAATCCTGCCTAATTCACTAATTCGGGGGAAGATACCGAACTCTTGTTGTATTTGAAAAATATTTCAAGAGGGATCTCCGAAGTCGATGTAGATGGTGGTTGATCGAGTAATCCTCGATCATAATTTCCAGTATGAGTACTTCGTC